GACAAGATCTAAGACTAAACAACTCAATGCTTCTATTGTTGGATCCATAATTAATCCTATGGATCCTTAGGATTGGTGGATCCTTTTCTATCCCGTTGTTTCGGACCATAGATCGAGCCAAGGGTCACAACTTCTTCTACTCATCCTGTATATTGTCCTTTTCATTCCGTGTTGCATTAGAAACTTATTATTATACGAGATTATACGAAAATGAATCCTTCCTAGGAGGGAACAAATATTTATCTTTTCGATGAGAGTTTGTACACAACATGGGAGAAAGCTATCTTCTATTTATAATAATTGAAGAAAAGGTTCCATCATATATCATATATAGTGAATTGATACTCCCGACTCCCACAAAATCATTTCTTTCGTTCAATAGTTACTCGTTATTAGTTAATAATCCTAGTGATTGGATCTATATGCGTATTCCGATAGGAAATGAAATAGTAAAATGATTTTTCGTCGAATGACTATTCATTTATTGTATTTTCAAATAGGGGGCAGGAAGGATCTATGGGAAAATGGTGGTTCAATTCAATGTTGTCTAACGAGGAGTTAGAACACAGGTGTGGGCTAGGTAAATCAATGGACAGTCTTGGTCGTCCTGTTGGAAATACCAGTGGAAGTGAAGATCCCATTCTAAATGATACGAATAAAAACAATCATAATCATGGTTGGCGCGAAAGTAATAGTTGCAGTAATGTTGATCATTTTTTCGGTGTCAGGGACATTTGGAGTTTCATCTCTGATGACACTTTTTTAGTTAGGGATAGTAATGGTAACAGTTATTCCGTATATTTTGATATTGAAAATCGGGTTTTTGAGATTGACAATGATAGTTCTTTTCTGAGTGAACTAGAAACTGCTTTTTCTAGTTATCTGAATAGCGGGTCTAAGAGTGACAATCGCTACTATGATCATTATATGTATGATACTACGTATAGTTGGAATAATCACATTAATAGTTGCATTGATAGTTATCTTCGTTCTGAAATCAGTATTGATAAGTACATTTCGAGTGGTAGCGACAATCACATTTACAGTTATATTTATAGTTACATTTGTAGTGGTGAAAGTGTAAGTGATAGTGACAGGGGGAGTTCTAGTATAAGAACTGGCGGTAATGGCAGTGATTTCAATATAAGAGGAAGATCTAATGATTTCGATGGAAATAAAAAATACAGACATTTATGGGTTCAATGCGAAAATTGTTATGGATTAAATTATAAGAAATTTTTTAGGTCAAAAATGAATATTTGTGAACAATGTGGATATCATTTGAAAATGGGTAGTTCAGATAGAATCGAACTTTCGGTTGATTCGGGCACTTGGGATCCTATGGACGAAGACATGGTCTCTATTGACCCCATTGAATTTCACTCGGAAGAGGAACCTTATAGAGATCGTATCAATTCGTATCAAAGAAAGACAGGTTTAACTGAGGCTGTTCAAACAGGCATAGGTCAACTAAATGGGATTCCCATAGCCATTGGGGTTATGGATTTTCAGTTCATGGGGGGTAGTATGGGATCCGTAGTAGGCGAGAAAATCACCCGGTTGATCGAATATGCTGCTAATAGATCTCTACCTGTTATTATGGTGTGTGCTTCTGGAGGAGCACGCATGCAAGAAGGAAGTTTGAGTTTGATGCAAATGGCTAAAATATCTTCCGCTTTATATGATTATCAATTCAATAAAAAGTTATTCTATGTATCAATCCTTACATCTCCTACAACCGGCGGAGTAACGGCCAGTTTTGGTATGTTGGGAGATATTATTATTGCTGAACCCAATGCCTACATTGCATTTGCGGGGAAAAGAGTAATTGAACAAACATTGAATAAGACAGTACCTGACGGTTCACAAGCAGCTGAGTATTTATTCCATAAGGGCTTATTTGATCCAATCGTACCACGTAATCCTTTAAAAGGTGTTCTGAGTGAATTATTTCAGCTACACGGTTTCTTTCCCTTGAATCAAAATTCAAGTAGAGCGCTAGGCTCAGTTATTTGTAGCGAACTTTAGTTCATCGGAATCAAAGTCAAAATAAGAAGAGTGGAGTTTTCTTTGGTAACATAAGTTCTATAGGAAGTTTCGGATAATGACTTTTTTTGATGCAGATTTTTTATCCTACCCCTATTCATGATTAGTAATCAGGAACCCCCTATCAGGAGGAAAAGAGTGAATTCTTCCTTCCGCGGAATGGAATTGGGAAAAAAAATCAAAAGAATTTCATGTTCCCTTCTTTCCTATTAATATATATCGTATTAATATATATAGAATAATTCAAATCTATAAGGGAAGTGTTGCATATTTTTATATCTCCCGAGGACCTACACTTTTGACTATGAATTCCTGTTGGATCGGATTCTAACAAATCCTTAGGAAACTTGTAAGAAACTCTTTATTAGAAGATAAGGGCGGTAGAACAAGAATAATAAAGCGGATTATCATCCATCTATTTCTTGTAGAAAGGTGAATAGATACACTTATTTAGCTCTACATTCCTTGCACTTATTATATACTTAATAATACTTATAATAGATATACTTATCATAAGATAAGATATCTTTATAACAGGTACAAATATTAAATCGAGGCACCCATTCTATGACAGATTTCAATTTACCCTCTATTTTTGTGCCTTTAGTGGGCTTAGTGTTTCCAGCAATTGCAATGGCTTCTTTATCTCTTCATGTTCAAAAAAACAAGATTGTTTAGACCTGATAGGACAAAATTTCATCAATTTATTTCAACACTTGGACTTGGATCATAATAGGGATATCCATTTAGTGGAATATGATACGACATGTGGCTCCCTCCGGGCACAAATAAAAAAGTGATTATACATGCGGATACATTATATATGGATAAATGCATGTATATGGGGGGATAGCTGTTTTAAAATGGATCAGAGCGGATATCTGAAATAGAAAGTTAACGTATCTATATTATGTAGATATACATAGTGGTGGTATTATACGAAGGGGATGTTATTATTTTATATCTAACCAATTTGATGAATTACTCCTAATAGTTCGCGTCATAATAGTGCTAGTTGATGAGAGTTACTTCGGGAGCAAAATAAAAAAAGTAAAATCAAATTCATTTGGCTTATTCTCTTCTCTCAATTCCAATAGGATGCAACTGGATCTAGTATGAACTATCGATCAGAACGTATATGGATAGAACTTATAACGGGGTCTCGAAAAACAAGTAATTTCTGCTGGGCCTGTATCCTTTTTTTAGGTTCACTAGGATTCTTATTGGTTGGAACTTCCAGTTATCTTGGTAGGAATCTGATATCTTTATTCCCGTCTCAGCAAATCATTTTTTTTCCCCAAGGAATCGTGATGTCTTTCTATGGGATCGCAGGTCTGTTCATTAGTTCCTATTTGTGGTGCACAATTTCGTGGAATGTAGGTAGCGGTTATGATCGATTCGATAGAAAAGAAGGAATAGTGTGTATTTTTCGTTGGGGATTTCCTGGAATAAATCGTCGCATCTTCCTTCGATTCCTTATGAGAGAGATTCAATCGATCAGAATGGAAGTTAAAGAGGGTCTTTATCCTCGACGTGTCCTTTATATGGAAATCAGAGGCCAGGGCGCCATTCCCTTGACCCGTACTGACGAAAATTTGACTCCACGAGAAATTGAACAAAAAGCTGCTGAATTGGCCTATTTCTTGCGCGTGCCAATTGAAGTATTTTGAAATGAAGGGAATGAATGCTTTCTCAGCATGAGGGAAGGGACCCAGGAACCCCCTTTTAAATATAACTGAAGCTTCTTCGGAACGTTCATTCGAGCAAAACATGTTAGATTCTATTTCCCCCGTTCCGTTGGTAATCCTTCTGTGGCCCATAGAATAAAGCAGGCGGACGTATACGGAACAACCATAATAAGAAGCAATTTTGATCGACCAAAACTCCTTTTTCTGCATATAGAACTCAATTCTACTAGTAACAAGTCTAATAAGTATGTATTCATTACACATATCAGAGCATTTCGGAATACATAATTTCTCTTTTTAGGGCCAATACTTTGGATTAATACATTAGATACAGATGTATCATATCTCGTTAATTATCTTTCTTTTGTCAATCGATGTTTCTTTTTTGATCCTTTCTTTAGCTCCTGGATAACCAAACGTTTAGATCTCTCATAACTATCCAATTTCTCTCTCGTTTTGTCACCTATTTCGGATTTCATCATTAATATTTTTCAGAAATATCCCCTCAATTATTCCTGGGTCGTGGGTAGCCAGTGAAAATTTCGAAAAAATAATTGAGGGGAGTTCTTTCGTCTAGAAATCCAAATAATATTCATTATTTCAAGCGGTTCTTTTGGGCATTCATCGAAAGAACAAATGAAGATAGAATTGGTTCGAATTTGACCAACTGAGATATCTGGGAAAAGTATTTGATTATTTCTTCATTCGAAACGGGCCCTTATTCTATTTCTATTTCTATATTCTTTCTAGATCCAAGGACTAAACAATTCAAAAAAAAAAAAGGAATAGATCCATAGGTTCCATACCTTGTTATAGAACTCATGCTTCATAGAAATATCGGATCAGATAGAGTCGGCGAATGAAGCGGGTTCATTAACAATTCACAGATGAAAAGTGTCAAAAAAGAAAGCATTGACTCCCCTCCCGTATCTTGCATCTATAGTCTTTTTGCCCTGGTGGATCTCTCTCTCATTTAATAAAAGTCTGGAACCTTGGGTTACTAATTGGTGGAATACCGGACAATCCGAAACTTTTTTGAATGATATTCAAGAAAAGAACGTTCTAGAAAGATTCATAGAATTAGAACAACTATTCCTGTTGGATGAAATGATAAAAGAGTACCCGGAGACACAGATACAAAAGCTTCGTATAGGAATCCACAAAGAGACGATGCAATTGGTCAAAATGCACAACGAAGATCATATCCATATCATTTTTGATTTCTCGACAAATATAATCTGTTTTGCTATTCTAAGTGGTTATTCTATTCTGGGTAATGAAGAACTTGTCATTCTGAATTCTTGGGTTCAGGAATTCCTCTATAACTTAAGCGACACAATAAAGGCTTTTTCTATTCTTTTATTAACTGATTTATGTATCGGATTCCACTCACCCCGGGGGTGGGAACTAATGATTGGTTCGGTCTACAAAGATTTTGGATTTGCTCATAACGATCAAATTATATCTGGTCTTGTTTCCACTTTTCCAGTCATTCTAGATACAATTTTGAAATATTGGATCTTCCATTATTTAAATCGTGTATCTCCTTCACTTGTAGTGATTTATCATTCAATGAATGAATGAAGAACTCATTTGATCTGCTGATATCAATCAAATCATGATGCTACTTCGTACATAAACAAACCGTTTTGAAGCTTACTCACTCTTTATACTTCTACCCGCCCAGGGGATTCCTACTATACTTCAGTACAATTATTCCAGTACAATGGCAGAATCATGGATAGGGAACTATGCTAGCTACCTACCTAATTTATTGTAGAAATTTCCGGGATCAATTATTGGACCATGCAAAATAGAAATACCTTTTCCTGGGTAAAGAAAGAGATGACTCGATTCATTTCCGCATTGATCATGATATATGTAATAACTCGGACATCTATTTCAAATGCATATCCTATTTTTGCGCAGCAGGGTTATGAAAATCCACGAGAAGCAACCGGGCGTATTGTATGTGCCAATTGCCATTTAGCTAATAAGCCCGTGGATATTGAGGTTCCACAAGCTGTGCTTCCTGATACTGTATTTGAAGCAGTTGTTAGAATCCCTTATGATATGCAACTGAAACAAGTTCTTGCTAATGGTAAAAAGGGGGCTTTGAATGTGGGGGCTGTCCTTATTTTACCCGAGGGATTCGAATTAGCTCCCCCCGATCGTATTTCTCCCGAGCTGAAAGAAAAGATGGGCAATCTGTCTTTTCAGAGCTATCGCCCCACTAAAAGAAATATTCTTGTAGTGGGTCCTGTTCCTGGTCAGAAATATAGTGAAATCGTCTTTCCCATTCTTTCTCCGGACCCTTCTACTAAGAAAGACATTCACTTCTTAAAATATCCCATATACGTAGGCGGGAACAGGGGAAGGGGTCAGATTTATCCCGACGGGAGCAAGAGTAACAATACAGTCTATAATGCTACAGCAGCAGGTATAGTAAGCAGAATAGTACGTAAAGAAAAAGGGGGATATGAAATAAGCATAGCCGATGCATCGGATGGACACCAAGTGGTTGATATTATACCCCCAGGACCAGAACTTCTTGTTTCAGAGGGTGAATCCATCAAGCTTGATCAGCCATTAACGAGTAATCCCAATGTGGGTGGATTTGGTCAGGGAGATGCAGAAATAGTACTTCAAGATCCATTACGTGTCCAAGGTTTGTTGTTCTTCTTGGCATCTGTTATCCTAGCACAAATCTTTTTGGTTCTCAAAAAGAAACAGTTTGAGAAGGTTCAATTGTCCGAAATGAATTTCTAGATCCACGGATTCATCAAGTTGGTAAAAAGGGCCGAATTATTGTTGATCAATGCAATTATGTATGATCCAAAAAAATATGGAAAGCCCCTTGTCTTGCTTTGTTTATACTGCTTTTCTGCGAGATGCCGGGAATTGCTTGTATCCCATTCCTAGTAATAGTATGTATATTGCGAAGAAGACTACTTGACCCCCCCCCCTTTTTTTTTTTCAATCCAATTTGGAGCGGTGTGACGCTTCTTATTGCCAGATTGTAAATGCCATGGAATGCATCAATAGTTTTTTCTATCTAATAGAATCGAATTCTAATAGACAATAGGCGGCATAACATTAAGTAGGAAGAGAATACGCGGCAAGGGATAAATGAAAGAATGATTCTGGGAGGGATTACTTGTCTTCCTAATTTTCGACACAAGAAAAGGAATTTTCCGCCCTTTTCTTGTGTCGAAATAATAATGATTCTTGATCTTGTTCGTCAAAGATTACTGTTTTCTTTTCCAGGTCTATCGGAACCTCTTTCTTTAGATTCATAAGAAGTGGCGGACAAACAAAAAAGGGGGATGGCTTAGTAAACAAATAGAACTTCTTCAACGAACTTATCAAATTTCAAGTAAAAAAAAAAGAAAATTTTAAGATGAGATAATAAATAAGGATTTGGATATGTGCAAAAATCCAAGATTTTCCCCTTTCAACCGGAACATTAAGAGTCTTTTTTTACTTGATGAAATTTTATTTTTATAGAATAGAGTAGAGTAAGGTTCAATTCAATTAGTATAGAAATGGTTTGCAGGATGTCTCATCTGTAGAAATCCTGTGTCATCCAAAAAATCAATTGATTCCTTCTTTCTTCTTGTTTCGGAAGGGGCCCTCATACTATGGCGGAACAGATACTATAAATCCATCAAGGGATTCCATTTTTCAAAAACATCATCAGAAACAAAGCATCCTTTTATCATTTCTATGAATCTAATATTATGATTATGTTGACTGGATGAATTTC